TTTCGGATTTTTTGAATCTAGGGACATAGCCCTTAAAAAGGGAATAAACCTTTTTAAGTATAATTCTAGTAGTATACTAGTCTAGGCGAGGTTATATGTGAAGATAAAAGAATAGGTGAGTACCTTACTATCCCTAAGTGCTGTACAAATTGTCTTGTTTTTGGGGTTTGCCAAGATAAAATTATAGCTGATGTGGTTTTGGGTATGTAAGGGGGGTAGGGGGGTTTGCGCACAAAAACTTGTACATGAGTTGCGTGTGTGCGTGTGCGTGATCCGTATGCGTATGCGTATGCGTATGCGTATGCGTATGCGTATGCGTATGCGTATGCGTATGCGTATGCGTATGCGTATGAGATCGGTGTGGGTGAGATCGATCTATGCGTATGCGTATGGTATGAGCTGTGGGTGTGGGTGTGGGTGTGGGTGTGCGTGCGTACACAGATGTGTGCGTGCGCCTGGAAAATGAGGCTTAAAAAAAATTATGTCCTGTGACCATTAATTAATATACACCTGTTTATAAGCTTGCTCGAATCCCATTTTTCATGTTGGGTCTGGCTTCAATTATAATGACTGTATTAAGGTTGGTAACCCAGTTGAATCAGGCACCCCGAAAATTAAAAAATACCAAATGCATGACACCACAGTTATGTGTGAGCATGGGCTGATTAGTCATGAATCCATCGTGATGTCTTATTTAAGAGGAAAGAATGGGCGGTTCTAGGCGAGATGGCCCTGAAGAAAGAACCAGATGCCAGGTATAGTTCTAGAGTAGAAACCCCCACGATCGATGGGCCCGGAGCGAGGAGAGGGGCGTAAAGTGGAAGTGTTGATGGTTTCTCGAAGCTTGGTGATTAGGGAAAGATATGGGTGGTGATATGCATGTTGGTGAGGATAAGGGTGGACTTAATGGTGAGTGAGGGAGAGATGTAAGGGAATAGGGCGCTAGCAAGGACAGTTAATACTGGCTTATATGCATGAGGTAGATAGGTTAATGTATGATTAAACATAGAGTATGTATGATTATGGTTGGTTAATACTAGTATAATTATAATGGGGATATACGATTTATGCACGATATACATAGGCAAAAATTTAGTCAGGAAATAGTTTAAAATAGAATGTCAGCTTTGGGTGTTGATGGTGGAGCGAGTGCTCTTTTCCTGAAGTCTTAGGGAGGTGTGAGCTCCATTTGTGGTTTACAAGACCACTGTAATTGTTTATACTACTAGGACTAGTTTTTATGTTTCTAGGGCTAAAGCTTGATTAGGTGGTTTTCAATTAGGCCGGCGATGGGTATTAATAGTAGGATAATAGTGAAGTATAGGACAGAGGCCAGTTGGCCGATAATGATGTAGGGATGTTCTACTGGTTGACCTCCAATTCATGTGAGGGTGAGTAGGTCGGCAACTAGGATTCAGAATAAGCATTGGCTGATGGGTCGGAATATAAGGCTTCGTTGTTTGGAAGTGTGTAGGAGTGGGAAGATGATTAGAATGAGGATTGAGAGGATTAGGGCTAGGACTCCTCCTAGTTTGTTGGGGATTGAGCGGAGGATAGCGTAAGCAAACAGGAAGTATCATTCGGGTTTGATGTGTGGGGGAGTGTTGAGGGGATTGGCGGGTGAGTAGTTGTCAGGGTCTCCTAAGAGGTCTGGGGAGAATAGGACTAGTGAAAGAAGAAGGATTAGGATGGCGAATACTCCTAGAAGGTCTTTGATTGTGTAGTACGGGTGGAAGGGGATCTTGTCTGAGTCTGAGATGAGTCCTGTGGGGTTATTCGAGCCCGTTTCGTGGAGGAAGAGAAGGTGGACTATTGCTAGGGCGGCAATAATAAATGGGAGGATGAAGTGAAAGGCGAAGAAGCGGGTTAAGGTGGCTTTATCCACGGAGAAGCCACCTCAAATTCACTCGACTAGGGTGGTGCCGATATAGGGGATAGCTGATAGTAGGTTGGTAATTACTGTGGCGCCTCAGAATGATATTTGACCTCAGGGCAGTACGTATCCTACGAAGGCTGTGGCTATGGTAATAAAAAGGAGAACAACTCCGATGTTTCATGTCTCGAAATACAGGTAGGAGCCGTAGTAGATTCCACGGCCTACGTGAATAAACAGGCAGATGAAGAAAAGGGAGGCTCCATTTGCATGAAGATAGCGGATTAATCAGCCGTAGTTTACGTCTCGGCAAATGTGAGTGACAGATGAGAAGGCTGTAAGGGTGTCCGATGTATAGTGCATAGCTAGGAATAATCCTGTGGTGATTTGGATAATTAGACATAGGCCCAGGAGTGAGCCGAAGTTTCATCAGGATGAGATGTTTGAGGGAGCGGGTAGGTCGATAAAGGCGTGATTGATAATTTTTAGAAGGGGGTGTGTTTTGCGAATGTTGGTCATTAGGTTCTTGTAGTTGAACTACAACGGTGATTTTTCATGTCACTAGTCATGGTTTAAGACCATGTAAGAATATAAATGACGTATGTAGTGTTCTTATTAAGTGCCGTGTTTGTTATGGGGTTGGTTGGTGTTTCTTCTAAGCCTTCTCCTATTTTTGGGGGATTGAGTTTGATTATGAGTGGAGGGGTTGGGTGTGGGTTGATTGTTAGTTCTGGTGGATCATTTTTAGGGTTGATGGTATTTCTGGTTTATTTAGGGGGTATGCTGGTTGTATTTGGGTATACAACGGCTATAGCTACGGAGGAATATCCCGAGGGTTGGGGGTCCAGTAAGGTAGTTTTGGGTGGAGTGATGTTGGGTGTGCTTGTTGAAATGATGGTTGGAGTTTGGCTGTTTTTGGAGTCGGGTGATATGGTAGGGGGTGCAGTGTCGGGCGATATTGGTGGTAGCGTGGTTGAGGGGTATTTTGGGGGTGGGATGATTCGAGGGGATTATGCTGGGAGCTCTTTTTTATATGGATATGGGGGTTGGTTGTTGTTAATTAGCGTTTGAGTGTTGCTTGTTAGCATTTTTATTGTTATTGAAGTGGTTCGGGGGGTTAGATAATAAGGGCAATGGTCAGGGTTAGTGTGATTAAAAATGACAGGAAATATAATTTTATTTGCCCCTTTTGGAATGAAGTTTTTAGTGAGGCTCAAATCTGGGCTGTAGAGATATTTTTTGGTAGGGTGCTTTCTAGTCATTGAAGGTCTAGGCTAGTGGTTGCTAAGTTAAGGCTTGAATTTAGGCTGAAGTGCGTTGGGGAGCGGTGTATAGTTGTTGGGAAGAATCCTAGCATGTTGGAGAATTTAAATGGTGAAAAGGGTGGGTTGAGTTTGAGCTTTGTGGTAAGAGAATTAAGTTCTATGGCTATAAGGAAACCTAGAAGTGTTACTGTGATTGCTGCTAGTTTGAGGTGTATGGGTATAGTAAGGTCAGGGGTTGCTGAATGGGGGATGAAATTGGCTATGATGAAACCAGCAAGAATACTGCCCAGCGCTAGTCGTTTAATAGGGTTGGTTAGATTGGGGTCATTTTCGTTTGGTATGGTGAGTGCTGGGTGGCGGGGTTGGCCTAGGAGTACAAAGAAAATGATTCGGGTGCTATAGACTGCTGTTATTGAGGTTGCTATTAGAGTAGTTAGAAGGGCTCAGGCGTTGATGTTAGAGAGGTTGGCTGTTTCAATGATTAAGTCTTTGGAGTAAAAGCCGGTGAGGAAAGGTATGCCTGTTAAGGCTAGACTCCCGATGATTAGGGCAGATGTGGTGAAGGGGAGGGTTTTGTAAAGGCCCCCTATCTTACGGATATCTTGTTCGTCGTTTAGGCTGTGGATGATCGAACCGGAGCATAGGAATAGTATGGCTTTAAAGAATGCGTGGGTACAAATGTGGAGGAATGCTAAGTGAGGTTGGTTAATTCCAAGGGTGACTATTATTAAGCCTAGTTGGCTGGAGGTTGAGAAGGCAATGATCTTTTTAATGTCGTTTTGAGTTAGGGCGCATAGGGCTGTGAAAAGGGTAGTTATGGCTCCGAGGCATAGTATGAGGGTTTGAATTGTGGTGTTGGGTTGGGTGATAGGGTGGAATCGGATAAGCAGGAAGATCCCTGCTACGACTATTGTGCTGGAGTGGAGGAGGGCTGAGACTGGGGTTGGGCCTTCTATGGCTGAAGGTAGTCAAGGATGTAGCCCAAATTGGGCAGACTTGCCTGTTGCTGCAAGTAGAAGGCCTAATAGGGGAAGGAGGCTTAGGTTAGTTTGGGAGAAGATCTGTTGAATTTCCCATGAATTTAAGTTGATTAGGAATCAAGATATTGCCAGGATGAAACCGACATCTCCAATACGGTTGTATAGGACAGCTTGAAGTGCTGCGGTATTGGCATCGGCTCGTCCGTGTCATCACCCGATTAGGAGGAATGATATGATGCCAACTCCTTCTCAGCCGATGAATAGTTGAAATAGGTTGTTGGCTGTAACTAGGATTATTATGGTGATGAGGAATAGGAGAAGGTATTTAAGGAACCGGTTAATGTGTGGGTCTGAGTGCATGTATCAGAGTGAGAATTCTATGATCGACCATGTTACGTAGAGGGCAATGGGGATAAATATGAGGGAGAAATAATCTAGTTTGAAGCTTAGTGATAGTTTGAGTGTATGTAGGGTTATTCAATGTCAGTTTGAGATAATGGTGTCTTGGTTAGTCAATATTAGGGTCAAGATGGGTAGGGTGCTCGTTAGGAATGCGTATTGGATAGCTATTTTGACGTATGATGGGTAGGAGGGCTTATTGTAAGCCGGGGTGAGTGCTATAATAAGGGGGATAAGGAGAATAAATAAAGTTAGAATAATGGTGGTGTGGAATAGGTTAATTACTTTTATTTGGAGTTGCACCAATTTTTTGGTTCCTAAGACCAACGGATAACTCCTATCCTTTAAAAGTCAAGAAAGCCACAGGTTGAGGTGTGGTTTAAAGAATTAGCAGTTCTTTTTTCTTTCTTGGTAAGTAAGAGGGGTTGCACCTCTATTTCTAGCTTCACAGGCTAGCGTTTTGGGCTAAACTATATTTACAATAGGTTATTCCTAGAATGATTGAGGGGTTGAGCGAGAGAAGCAGAAGGGGAATCAGGTGAAGAGCTATTAAGGTGTTTTCTCGTGTGTAGGTTGATTTTATGGTGATGGTGTGGTAAGGTGTTTTGCCTCGTTGAGTTATGATTAGTATATAAAGGGAGTATAGTGCTGTAATTAGGATATTTAAGCCAAGGAGAAGCATTGTTAAGTTGGATCATGAGAAAGAGGAGACAATGATGATTAATTCTCCGATTAGATTAATGGATGGAGGGAGAGCTAGGTTTGCTAGACTTGCAAGTATTCATCACAGCGCCATTAATGGGAAGATAGTCTGAAGGCCTCGGGCCAGAATTATGGTTCGACTGTGGATGCGTTCATAGTTAGAGTTTGCTAAGCAAAATAACATTGAGGATGTTAGTCCGTGGGCAACTATGAGGGCGGTGGCTCCTATGAAGCTTATAGGAGTTTGAATTATTACGGCTAGAATTACTAAAGCCATGTGGCTGACTGATGAGTAGGCAATTAGGGACTTAAGGTCCGTTTGGCGGAGGCAGATAGAGCTTGTTATAATTATACCCCATAAGGACAGTAAGATGAAGGGGGAGGACATAGTCTTGGTCACTGGCTCTAGGATAAGGGTTAAGCGTATTATGCCATAGCCTCCTAGTTTTAGTAGAATGGCGGCTAGGACTATAGAGCCTGCGATGGGGGCTTCTACGTGGGCCTTGGGGAGTCATAGGTGAAGGCCATATAAGGGTATTTTAACTATGAATGCTATTATGCAGGCCAGTCATAAAAAGTCTGATGATCAAGAGGTGTTGAGTGGCTCTGCCCAGTATTGGAGAATGATGACATTCAAGGTCCCTAGTGAGGTTTGTAGAGAGATTAGTGCAATTAATAGGGGTAAGGAACCTACTAGGGTATAGAAGAGAAAATAGGTTCCTGCGTTCAGTCGCTCAGTTTGATTTCCCCAACGAGTAATGATAATTAAGGTAGGGATGAGCGTAGCTTCAAATATGATGTAAAAGAGGATGAGTTCTGATGCAGAAAAGGTCATTATTAAGAATAGCTGGAGTGTTACTAACATGGAGATATATGTTTTTTTGCGAATGGCTGGTTCTAGGCTCAAGTGATGTTGGCTTGCTACGAGTATTAGCGGGAGGAGTCATGTAGTTAAGATTAGTAGGGGTGTTGATAGTATATCGGAGAAGAATAGAGTGGAATGGGTTGTAAAGGGCTCTGAATGCATAGTCAGGAGGGAGAGGGAAACAAGACAGATAAGGAAGCTGTGTAGTGTGGAGTTAATTCAAATTATTGAGCTTTTTGATAGTCATGTTAGGGGGAGGAGTATGGCTGTTGGAACTATAATTTTTAGCATTGTAGGAGGTTAAGGTTGTGTACGTAATCTATACCGTAGATGTTTGATACTATAACTAAGAGAGATAGGCCGATTGCGGCTTCACATGCTGCAAATACTAATAGCGTGATAGGGACAATAGTTAGGAGAGCAAAATTTATGTTAAGTGAAAGGGTGGTGGCTAGGATGAATAGGGAGAGCATTATGCCTTCGAGGCATAGGAGAGATGATATTATGTGCGAGCGATATAGTAGGAGGCCAATTAAAGAGATGAAAAAGGCTAGGATAATATTTAAGTGGATGGGAGACATAGTTGGTAATTATGATAAGTTCATAATCTAATGAGTCGAAATCATTTGTTTTAGTTAAACTAATCACCAATTCAGTTCATTCAAGCCCTTTTTGGAGTCATTCGTACGCCAGGCCCGCTGCTAGGACGATGATGAGGATTAGGGCTATAGTTAGTATGAGTTTGGGGTTAATTATTTGGGTAGCTCATGGGAGTGGTAGTAGAAGGGCAATTTCTAGATCGAATAGGAGGAAGGTGATGGCTACTAAGAAAAATTTTATGGAGAAAGGTAGTCGTGCGGATCCTGTAGGGTCAAAGCCACATTCGTAGGGGGTTGCTTTTTCAGCGTATATATTTAGTTGTGGGAGTCAAAATGCAATTGTTACTAAAAGAGTGGAGATTAGAATGCTAGTGGATAGGGAGATTATTAGGTTAATTACTCTTTTTCAGGTGAGGGCTGAAGCTAGTTGATTGGAAGTCAACTGTACTGATTATACTAAAAGAGTAGGAGCCTCATCAATAAATTGATNCGTAAAGGAAAAGTCAGACTACGTCAACGAAGTGTCAGTATCAAGCGGCGGCTTCAAATCCGAAGTGGTGGCTAGATGTAAAGTGGAACTTTAATTGGCGAAAGAAGCATACGGTCAGGAAGGTGGTTCCAATAATAACGTGAAGTCCGTGGAAGCCAGTAGCTATGAAGAAAGTGGAGCCGTAGACTCCGTCTGAGATGGTAAAGGAAGATTCATAGTATTCTGATGCTTGCAGGAGGGTAAAGTAAATTCCTAGTGCGATGGTAATGAATAGGGCTTGTATCATATGGCTTCGATTACCTTCTATCAGGCTGTGGTGTGCTCAGGTGATAGTAACTCCTGAGGCTAGCAGGATGGCAGTGTTGAGTAAGGGGATTTCAAGGGGATTTAGTGGGGAAATCCCGGTAGGGGGCCAGCAGCCGCCTAGTTCAGGGGTAGGTGCTAGGCTAGAGTGATAGAAGGCTCAGAAGAAACCTGCGAAAAAGAAGACTTCGGACACGATAAATAAGACTATTCCATAGCGTAAGCCTTTCTGGACAATCGGAGTGTGATGTCCTTGGAAGGTGCTTTCTCGGATAATATCTCGTCATCATTGATACATTGTGAGGGAGTTGGTTAATAGTCCGAGAGAGAGGAGGTAAAGAGAGTTAAAGTGGAATCATATTACTAGTCCGGATGTCATTAGCAGGGCGGACAAGGCTCCTGTAAGAGGTCAAGGGCTGGGGTTAACTATGTGATAGGCGTGGGTTTGGTGGGTCATTAGGTGTTATCGTGTAAGTAGAGGCTCACTAAGAGTGTAAAGACGTATGCTTGAATGAGTGCTACTGCAAATTCTAGAATGGTGAGTAGGACAAGAATGAGGAAGGTGAGTATAGCCGTAGGAGTGCTGATTGATATTAGGACTAGGGTGGCTCCTCCAATTAGGTGAATTAACAGGTGTCCTGCAGTAATGTTTGCGGTCAGACGGACGGCAAGGGCTATTGGTTGAATAAATAGGCTAATAGTTTCAATAATGATGAGTATGGGGATTAGAGGTAGGGGGGTGCCTTGTGGGAGGAAGTGGGCTAATGATGATTTAGTCTTGTGCCGAAATCCTAAGATTACGGCGCCTGCTCATAGGGGGATGGCCATGCCGAGGTTTATTGACAGTTGTGTTGTGGGGGTAAAAGTGTGTGGTAGAAGACCCAGTAGGTTTGTAGACCCAATAAAAAGGATAAGGGAGATTAGTATTAGGGATCATGTTCGGCCTTTGGTGGAGTGGATAATCATTATTTGTTTTAAGATGAGGTTTACTAGCCATTGTTGGATGGTGGCTCAGCGGTTGCTGATTAGGCGAGTTGTGTTGGGGAATAAAATACTTGGGAAGGCAATGATGATGACTACGATAGGAAGGCCTACTAGTGTAGGGATAATGAATGAGGCAAATAAATTTTCGTTCATTTTGTTTCTCAAGGGGATTGAATGAGGCAAATAAATTTTCGTTCATTTTGTTTCTCAAGGGGTGGGAGTAGAGGTTTGTTTAAAAGCTTTGGGAGCTAACTCCAGTGGGTAGATAATTTTTGAAATTGTAATTTGGAGGAGGATAAATAGGGTTACTAGCATCGAGGTGATTGTGATAAATCAGGTGGAGGTATCTAGTTGGGGCATTATCATTAAGGAGGGGTATAAATCCTCGTCTTTAACTTAAAAGGTTAATGCTGCTCTAGCTTCTTAATGATTTATAGGGTAGAGGATCAGTTATCAAAGTACTTTAATGGGACAATTTCTAATACGATTGGCATAAAACTGTGGTTTGAGCCACAGATTTCTGAGCATTGTCCGAAAAATAAGCCGGGTCGTGACGAGGAGAGAGTTGCTTGGTTAAGGCGGCCTGGGATTGCGTCGGTTTTCATTCCTAGGGCAGGTATGGCTCACGAGTGCAAGACATCTTCTGATGAGATTAATATTCGGATTGGGGTTTCTATGGGTAGAACCAGGCGGTTATCGACTTCTAACAGACGAAGCCCTCCTGGGCTTAATTCACTAGTTGGGATCATGTAGGAATCGAAGCTTAGATCTGTGTAGTCTGTATATTCATAGCTTCAATATCATTGGTGACCCATGGTTTTAACGGTTATGGCGGGATTTTGAATTTCGTCTATCATATAGAGGATTCGTAGGGAGGGCAGGGCGATGAGGATGAGGATTGCTGCTGGTAAAATGGTTCAAATGGTTTCTACTTCTTGGGCATCTATTGTGCTTGTGTGTGTGAGTTTGGTGGTTAGTATAGCGGTGATGATATAGAGGACTAAGGAGCTAATTAAGAATACGATTATTAGGGTGTGATCATGGAAATGTATGAGTTCTTCCATAATGGGTGAGGAGGCGTCTTGGAAACCTAGTTCAAAGGGATATGCCATAGAGATATATAAAGATTAGTTTATATTTTAACTTTGACAAAGTTATGTATTATTTATACTAATATCTCTGATAAAGAAAGTCGTGATGGTTACGTGGTTGGCTTGAAACCAATTAGAGGGGGTTCGATTCCTTCCTTTCTTGATTAGGCTTTAATGTAGGTTGGCTCTTCGAATGTATGGTATGGTGGAGGACACCCGTTAATTCACTCAATGTTGGTGGAGGTGAGTTCTACTGTTAGGACTTCTCGTTTTGAAGCGAAAGCCTCTCATACAATAAATACTATTAGAATCACGGCCACTATTGAGATGAAGGACCCCATAGAGGAGACGGAGTTTCATAGTGTGTAAGCGTCTGGGTAGTCTGAATAGCGACGTGGCATGCCTGACAGGCCTAGGAAGTGCTGAGGGAAAAAAGTCAGGTTTACGCCTACGAATATAATAGCGAATTGAGTTTTAGCTCAGGTGGAGTTGAGGGTGTATCCGGTGAATAGGGGGAACCAGTGTACTAAACCTCCTATGATAGCGAAGACGGCCCCTATTGAGAGGACATAGTGGAAGTGGGCTACTACGTAGTAGGTGTCGTGAAGTACAATGTCTAGAGAGGAGTTGGCTAGGACAATGCCCGTTAGGCCTCCTACAGTGAAAAGGAAAATAAAGCCTAGAGCCCATAGCATGGCCGGGGATCATTTAATATTACCTCCGTGAAGGGTTGCTAGTCAGCTAAAGACTTTTACTCCGGTAGGAATTGCAATGATTATTGTAGCGGAAGTGAAGTATGCACGGGTGTCAACATCCATTCCAACTGTGAATATGTGGTGGGCTCAGACGATGAAGCCTAGGAATCCAATGGACATCATTGCTCATACTATTCCTATATAGCCGAAGGGTTCTTTTTTACCCGAATAGTAGGTGACAATGTGGGAGATTATACCAAACCCAGGAAGAATAAGAATATAGACTTCGGGGTGGCCAAAGAATCAGAAAAGGTGTTGGTAGAGGATAGGGTCACCTCCTCCAGCAGGGTCAAAAAAGGTGGTGTTGAGGTTTCGGTCGGTCAGGAGTATGGTAATTCCTGCGGCGAGTACAGGGAGGGAGAGGAGGAGAAGTACGGCTGTAATGAGAACAGATCACACAAATAAAGGGGTCTGATACTGAGTCATGGCTGGTGGTTTTATGTTAATAATAGTGGTAATAAAGTTAATCGCGCCTAGGATGGAGGAGATTCCGGCTAGGTGTAGAGAGAAGATTGTTATGTCTACAGATGCTCCTGCATGGGCTAGGTTTCCAGCTAAAGGGGGGTATACTGTTCAGCCTGTGCCCGCCCCTGCTTCTACAAGGGAAGAGGCAAGGAGAAGTAAGAAAGACGGGGGTAGAAGTCAGAAACTTATGTTGTTTATTCGAGGGAAGGCTATATCAGGGGCTCCGATTATCAGAGGAACTAGTCAATTTCCGAAGCCTCCGATTATGATAGGCATTACTATGAAGAAAATTATAACGAAGGCATGGGCTGTGACGATTACGTTGTAGATTTGATCATCTCCCAGTAGGGCCCCAGGTTGGCCTAGCTCGGCACGGATGAGAATGCTCAGGGCGGTGCCTACTATTCCGGCTCAGGTCCCAAAGATTAAGTAAAGCGTACCAATGTCTTTGTGGTTTGTCGAGAATAATCAGCGGTTAATGAACATAGGTAAAATGGCTGAGGAAAGCATTAGACTGTAAATCTAAAGACGAGGCAGAGGAGCCTCTTTTACCAAGCCCTGTGGTGTATTCATGTCGAATTGCAAATTCGAAGAAGCAGCTTCAATTCTGCCGGGGCTTCTCCCGCCTTTTTTCCCCCTTTTTTGCAAAGGCGGGAGAAGTAGATTGAAGCCAGTTGACTAAGGTATTTAGCTGTTAACTAAAAGTTCGTAGGATAAAAGCCTACCAATCTAGAAGGGCTTAGCTTAATTAAAGTGTCTGTTTTGCATACAGGAGATGTAAGATGTGGTCTTGCAGTCCTTATCACAGGGGTTAAGCAGTTTAGCTTACTTAGAGCTTTGAAGGCTCTTGGTCTGTATTAACCTAAACTCCTATTCAAAGATAAGTATCATCGAGGTCAAGGGCAGTAAAAGGTTGGATAGGATGATAAGTGAGGGCAGGAGAATTGGGTTAAAGGGTTTGTTGAGTAGGTGGTTGATTTTGGTGTTGTTGGAGGTGGGGAATATTGTGAGGGCTGTTGAATAAGCGAGTCGCATGTAAAAATAGAGGTTTAGTAGGGTTGCGATGGATATAATCAAGGGGATGATAAGGTTGCTGTTTTTGATGATTTCTTGAATAATCAGCCATTTAGGGGCAAAGCCTGAAAGTGGAGGAAGACCTCCTGTTGACATCAGAGTGGTAAGAATGACTGATGTTAGGATGGGGGCCTTATTTCAGTTGCTAGCTAGAGTGGTGATAGTGGTGGAGTGATTAATTATTAGTAGTATAAAGAGGGTGAGGGTAAGGGTGATGTAAAGGGCTAGGTTGAGGAGAGTGGTTGATGGGTTGTAGATAATAATGGCGGTCATTCAGCCTATGTGTGCAATTGACGAATAGGCTATAATTTTTCGCAGGAGGGTCTGGTTAAGTCCTCCTCAGCCTCCGATTAGGATTGATGCTATTGCAGCGGTTAACATAATGTTATGGTTAATGGAAGGTGCAATTTGATAAAGGATGGAGATTGGTGCGAGTTTTTGTCATGTTAATAGGATTAAGCCTGTTACTAGGGAGGTGCCTTGAAGGACTTCTGGTACTCAGAAGTGGAAGGGTGCTATACCTAGTTTTATAAGGAGGGCGGTAAGTATTATTAATGAGGCTGGGGTAGTAGATAGGTTTATAATAGATCATTGACCTGAGTTTAGAAAGTTGATTATAGCTGATATTATTAGAAGCATAGATGCAGCGGCTTGGGTTAAGAAATATTTGGTTGCAGCTTCAATTGATCGGGGGTTGTGGGGGTTAATGATCAGGGGAATAATGGCAAAGAGGTTTATTTCCAGGCCTAATCATGCTGTTAGTCAGTGAGAGCTGAGTATTGTGAGCATGGTGCCTGAAGTCAGAGTGGTGAAAATTAGGATAGTTGCGAGGGGGTTTATTAGTACGGGAAGGGTTAAAACCAACATTTTCGGGGTATGGGCCCGATAGCTTTTTTAGCTGACCTTACTATAGAATGTGGTGTAATGGTAGCACGGAGAGTTTTGATTTCTCAGGTTTAGGTTCGAGTCCTACGGTTCTAGAAATAAGAGGGTTTAAACCTCTTTGTTTTACTCTATCAAAGTAACTCTTTAATCAGACATATTTCTATGATTGAGGGGGGATGCAGGCTAGTGTAATAGGGAAAGAGATGTAGAGTATGCATAGGGCTAGTGTAAGAGGCAGGAAATTTTTTCACAAGAGGTGCATTAGTTGGTCGTATCGAAATCGGGGGTAGGATGCTCGTACTCATAGGAAGCAGGAAGTTAAGATTATAGTTTTGGCTGCAAAGTTAATTGTGAAGTATTCAGGGGCTAGGGGGTTGTGGTAAGGGCCTAAGAATAGGACGGTTGTAAGCGCGTTTATTATAATAATATTAGCGTATTCGGCTAGGAAAAAGAGGGCGAAGGGTCCGGCTGCGTACTCTACGTTATATCCGGAAACTAGTTCGGATTCTCCCTCAGTTAGGTCGAAAGGCGCCCGGTTAGTTTCTGCTAGTGTGGAGATAAATCACATTATTGCCAGGGGTCATATGGGGAATAGGAGTCAAATGGGCTCTTGGGTGGTGATAAGGTTGGAGAGTGTGAATGTGCCGCTGATAATAATGACTGGTAGGAGAATAATGGCTAAAGATACTTCATATGAGATGGTTTGTGCAACTGCTCGAATAGCCCCGATAAGTGCGTATTTTGAGTTTGAGGCTCAGCCTGACCATAAAATGGAGTATACTGCTAGGCTTGATATTGCTAATACGAAGAGGAGGCCTAAGTTTATGTTGATTAGGGGGTTTGGTATGGGAATAGGGGTCCATATGATGAGTGAAATTGAGAGGGCTAGGATAGGGGCAATGATAAAGAGGGTTATAGAGGATGTTGAGGGGTATAGGGGTTCTTTGGTGAATAATTTTACCGCATCTGCGATGGGTTGAAGGAGTCCGTAGGGGCCAACAATATTTGGGCCTTTGCGTAGTTGCATGTAGCCTAGGAACTTGCGTTCTACTAGTGTGAGGAAGGCTACTGCCAAGAGAATGGGGATAAGTAGAGATAGGAGGTTGATGAGATACACTGTTAAGAAGAGGAGTTGAACCTCTGATTATAAAGGCTTAAATTTTATGCAATTACCGGGCTCTGCCATCTTAACGTACCCTAGTCTAGGGTTGAGTGTGTGTCTGGTTATCTTTATTCAGATTAGTTCATAAATAATAACTAGAGCACTCTTGGGGAGTAGGCTCTACTTCTCTGGTCCTTTCGTACTGGGAGAAGTGACTTATAGATAGAAACCGACCTGGATTGCTCCGGTCTGAACTCAGATCACGTAGGACTTTAATCGTTGAACAAACGAACCTTTAATAGCTGCTGCACCATTGGGGTGTCCTGATCCAACATCGAGGTCGTAAACCCTATTGTCGATATGGACTCTCGAATAGGATTGCGCTGTTATCCCTAGGGTAACTTATTCCGTTGATCAGCTTGCTGGGTCAATGAAGTCAGAGTAGCTTAGATTGGTGGTATCATAGTAGAATACTTTTCGGAGGTTGTTTTATACTCCGAGGTCACCCCAACCAAAATTTTTTATCTAGAAGGATGTGTTGTGTCTCTGTCGAGGGGGTATATTAATCGTTAGATAAGGAAATTAAAGCTCCATAGGGTCTTCTCGTCTTATAGTTTAATCCCCGTCTCTTCACGGGAAGGACAATTTCACTGATTGGAGGAAGGAGACAGTTGAATTCTCGTCTTGCCGTTCATACTAGTCCTTAATTAAAGAACAAGTGATTATGCTACCTTTGCACGGTCAGAGTACCGCGGCCGTTTAACTAATGTCACCGGGCAGGCAGTGCCTCTAATACTAGTAATGCTAGAGGTGATGTTTTTGGTAAACAGGCGGAGTTCGTGCTTGCCGAGTTCCTTCTTCCTCTTTTAATCTTTCCGGGCTGCGCTCCTGTGTTGGATTAACGGGCTGGTTGAGTAACGTGTTTATCTATAGGTTATGGTTACTAAGTCGTTAACTATCAGTGGGCATCCGTTCTGATATAAACGTGCGCACGGAGAATAAATTCTTGTTACTTATGCTAACAGTATTTCTTCTATTGATTAATAGAGTAGTCCAATAGGCATTAGGGAGATGGTTGCTTATTCGTGGAATTGGAAGGAAGTGTTAAGGTTGAGCTTTAACGCTTTCTTAATGGGTGGCTGCTTTTAGGCCAACTATGGGTTTAGGTGCAATTACTCTCCTTTCCAGGTTGTATCCTTGTTCAATAGAGCTGTACCTCTATTGAATTACTTTAAAGTCTGCATAGTAGTTGGGATTCTTTGTGGGCAGGCCTTTAAGTTGAACTTAGATTCTTTTTTTGGACAACCAGCTATCTCCAGGCTCGGTAGGCTTTTCACCTCTACTTGTAAATCGTCTCACTATTTTGCCACATAGAAGAGTTCATTCGGGTCAATTGTTCACAAGTAGCTCGTCTGGTTTCGGGGACGTTGGCTTTAGGTCACTTTGTCAAAAGGTTTCTAGTTAACCCATTATGCAAAAGGTACGAGGGTAAATCTCTGCTGTATTTCACTGTGAGGTATCTTTCATCTTTCCCTTACGGTACTTTGTCTATCGCTCCTAGGGTAGTATTTCTATCTCCTATACTCCACTTGCTAAATGATTTGTCTTAGGGTAAAATGTTGTTTAGTTTTTTTATTTTAGGGCTAGGACTGGTTCAAAGTGGTCATAATGATGAAATCTCCTGGGCGTAGGCCAGGTGCTTTAACTTAAGCTACACTTTGAATATTCCAAGCACACTTTCCAGTATGCTTACCTTGTTACGACTTGTCTCCTCTCATATTCGTTGCATCTAAATATGGTTTAAAGTCTGAAATACTCGAGGAGGGTGACGGGCGGTGTGTGCGTGCTTCATGGCCAGATTCAGTCAGGCTCTCTATTCCTGACTTACTGCTAAATCCTCCTTTATCTTGCTGATTTCATGCGAGAGTTCGTAATTGTTCTTGTATAGAAAATGTAGCCCATTATGGTCCATCACATAGGTTACACCTTGACCTAACGTTTTTGTGAATACGCTTGAGCTTACTGTTACTCCTTTTAAGGGTTCGCTGAAGATGGCGGTATATAGACTGTTTTAGCAAGTGATGGTAGGGTTTATCGGGGTTTATCGATTACGTAACAGGCTCCTCTAGGGGGTATAAAGCACCGCCAAGTCCTTTGAGTTTTAAGCATTGGCTTGTAGTTCTCTGGCGGATATTTTTGTTACTAATTATCAAAGTTTACGGCTAAGCATAGTGGGGTATCTAATCCCAGTTTGTGTCTTAGCTATCGTGGGTTCACTTAGGGTAAAGTTACGTTAGTAATCTAGTAGCCTTAGGTCTTTAGCTTTTTACAGCCGAGACCTAGTTTAACTTTATCTGCTGAGTTTGTTTAACCACACTTTACGCCGTTTTGTCATTAATTCGGGTCAATCGTATGACCGCGGTGGCTGGCACGAGATTGACCAACCCTGTGTCAGTATAGCTTAGTCAAACTTTCGTTTATTGCTTAATTTTTATCACTGCTGTATCCCGTGGGGGCGTGGCTGGGCAAGGTGTCTTGAGCTACTAATGGTGTGCTTGATACCCGCTCCTTAAGGTCGCCGAGGTGGGCGAGTAGAAGGGCATTCTCACTGGTTAGCAGATACTTGCATGTGTAATCTTACTGATAACTAATGACAAGGCTAGGACCAAACCTTTTTGTTTATGGGGTCACTAGAACCCGTCTAGGATCTAGGCATTTTCAGTGCCTTGCTTTTTGTTAAGCTACATGAAC